ATGAACAAATATCTTACACGTTGGCTATTTTCTACTAATCATAAGGATATAGGTACTTTATATTTACTATTTGGTGCTTTTTCTGGGATGGCGGGTACAGCTTCAAGTATGTTAATACGGCTAGAACTGTCAGCTCCAGGTAGTATGTTAGGAGATGATCATCTATATAATGTGATTGTAACAGCACATGCTTTATTAATGATTTTCTTCCTGGTAATGCCAGTAATGATTGGGGGATTCGGAAATTGGTTTGTGCCAATTATGATTGGTGCGCCCGATATGGCCTTTCCTAGATTAAACAATATCAGTTTCTGGTTATTACCACCTTCTCTAATACTATTGGCTGGTTCTATGTTTGTGGAACAAGGGGCAGGTACAGGCTGGACCATTTATCCCCCACTAGCAAGCATTCAAGCCCATTCAGGGGGAGCAGTGGATATGGCTATATTTAGTTTACATCTAGCTGGTATATCTTCCATTTTAAGTTCTATTAACTTTATAACTACTATAATTAACATGAGGGTTCCTGGTATGAGTATGCATAGATTACCTCTATTTGTATGGTCTATATTAATTACTACAATATTGTTATTATTATCTTTACCAGTATTAGCTGGTGCAATTACAATGTTGTTGACAGATAGAAATTTTAATACAACATTCTTTGACCCTGCGGGAGGAGGAGATCCTATTTTATTCCAGCACTTATTTTGGTTTTTTGGGCATCCTGAAGTCTATATATTAATTCTACCGGGATTTGGTATGGTGTCTCAAATTATACCCACATTTTCTGCTAAACAACATATTTTTGGTTATTTAGGTATGGTTTATGCTATGATTTCTATTGCAGTATTAGGATTTATTGTTTGGGCCCACCATATGTTCACCGTTGGTATGGATGTCGACACCCGTGCCTACTTTACTGCTGCCACTATGATTATTGCTGTTCCTACTGGTATTAAGATATTTAGTTGGTTAGCTACTATATATGGAGGAAGCCTACGGCTTGAGACACCTATGTTGTGGGCTATTGGGTTTGTGTTCCTATTTACCTTGGGTGGTTTAACTGGAGTCATATTAGCTAATAGTTCATTAGATATAGCATTACACGATACTTATTATGTAGTAGCTCACTTCCATTATGTGTTATCTATGGGGGCTATATTTGCTATATTTGGGGGATATTACTATTGGTTTGGTAAAATTACAGGTTATAGTTATAATGAGTTATACGGTAAGATCCATTTCTGGATTATGTTTATCGGAGTTAATTTAACTTTCTTCCCCCAACATTTCTTGGGTTTAGCTGGATTACCTCGAAGATACTCGGATTTCCCCGATGCTTACCAAGATTGGAACTTAGTTAGTTCTTGCGGAGCTGTAATAGCTCTAGTAGGAATTATATGGTTCGTATACTTAACTTATGAGGCACTAGCAGCCGAAAGACCATTTAAGGGTTGGTCAACTTCGCGTGGCTCGTTAGAATGGTCTTTATCTTCTCCGCCTGCTTTTCATACTTATAATGAATTACCGTTTGTTTATCAGCGTAAATTGAGTCATGGGGATGATTTAAATATTATTTCCACACTACTCCTTTGACCTTGGGGAGTCTATAAGGCAATGTGTTCTTCTAATACATGCAAGGCCCTGTATAGGGCCCTACTGGTGAGGATAAAACGGAGATTATCTCGGTTGACGTATTAGAATAGGTGGGATAGTGGCCCACCTGGTCGAAGATGCGTAGTATAGCCACACTTTCACTGAAACAAGGGGAAGACATTTTGGCAGCAGTAGAGAATCTTGTGCAATGGGTAAACGCTTGACACAGGGTTTCACACTGAGGTCTGTCTAACTAAGTGCCAGCAGACGCGGTTAAACTTAGAGGCCCAGTTTTTATTTCGCATTAGGCGTTAAAGTATGTAGTGAAGCATGAGAATAAAGTAAGGCAAACCTCTTGGTAGCGGTAAAATGTTTGAAGCAAGAGTGGAAGTCCGAAGGTGAAGACTCCTTACTTCGTTCATGGTATATCTTCATGAAATACGAAAGCTTGGATAGCAAACAGGATTAGATACCCTGGTAGTCCTCGCCTTAAACTTATACAATAGCTTTATTAGCAAATAACCTTATTGTATGCCTGAATACTATGATCGCAAGATTGAAACTCAAAAGGCTTGGCTGTTCACTGTTTGAATCAGAGGAGCGTGTAATTTAATACGATGATCCGCGTGTCACCTTACCTTTCCTTGAAAGCGGGCTACCTTTTGTAGGTAGTAGTCGCTCAGGCATTGCATGGCCGTCGTCAGGATAACAATAAATGTTATCCTTAACCCTATTATGGATTAAGTCAGGTGTCATGGTCTTTATGGAAAGGGATATTATGCGCTACATTCTCCTATACAATATACACAGTAAATTAGGAGGCGGAGATTTTCTGAAACGGGAATCTTAAGTAGGATTTGATAGTAATCGGGAAGTAGAGCGTTCCGGTGAATTCTAACCCGGTGTTAGCACAAATCGCCCGTCGTCCCCTTCAAGTTAAGGATACGAGACGCCCCGTAGCGGGGTTATCCCTCCTTTTCGAGAATGGGTAAGTCGTAACATAGTAAGGGTAAGGGAACTTGTTCTTGGGCCAAGTTATGCGCGTTCAATACGTACTTGGCCGCCCTCCGTAACTAGGATGATGAGTACTATTATTTCAATTATCTTTAAAACGCTTGCAATAATAATACCTCTATTAGTGGCTATAGCTTATTTAACTTTAGCAGAAAGAAAGGTATTAGGGTATATGCAAGCACGAAAAGGACCTAATGTAGTTGGTGTTTATGGACTATTACAGCCTTTAGCTGACGGATTAAAATTATTTACTAAAGAGATGGCTATTCCCAATCATGCTAATTTGTCGGTTTATATTGTAGCCCCTATTCTATCGCTTACTTTAGCTTTTTTAGCTTGGGGGGCTATTCCTTTTAGCCCCGGTATTGTACTAGCTGATATTAATGTTGGTATCTTATATATCTTTGCTATCAGTTCTATAGGGGTGTATGCTATTTTAATTTCTGGGTGGGGAAGTAATTCTAAATATGCATTTTTAGGAGCCATCAGAGCAGCAGCTCAAATGATTAGTTATGAAGTGTGTATAGGGCTCATTCTAATATCAGTGATATTATGTGCAGGTTCTCTTAATATCACTCAGATTGTTTTAGCTCAAGCCGAAATTTGGTACATAATACCCTTATTTCCAGCTGCTTTAATGTTTTTTGCTTCGGCATTAGCTGAAACCAATCGGGCTCCTTTTGATCTTACCGAGGGAGAATCGGAATTAGTATCTGGTTATAATGTAGAATATTCTAGTATGTCGTTTGCTTTATTCTTTTTAGCTGAATACGGCCATATTATTCTAATGAGCTGTTTGATAAGTTTATTGTTTTTAGGTGGTTGGGCACCTTTTACAGGAATTCTAGGTATGGGTTGCTTAGCCCTTAAAACTACCGCTGTGGTGTTCGCATTTGTATGGGTGCGAGCTTCTTTCCCTAGAATGAGATATGACCAACTTATGTATCTTTTATGGAAGTCTTACTTACCTTTTAGTCTCGGTTTAGTCGTTTTAGTTTCTGGCCTGTTGATAGGTTTAGATGCAGTGCCTTGCTAGCATTTAGGGAGATATCCCCATATTGGGGGTTGATGTACACAAGCTTCCTGAGCGCATGCATATGGAATCACCAAACAAAATGTTACGAATAAGAACTCAACATCCAATAATCTCTATTGTTAATGGGGTACTGGTTGATCTGCCAGCCCCCTCTAATATTAGTTATTACTGGAATTTTGGTTCTTTGTTAGGGCTTTGTTTAGCTATCCAATTGATTACCGGTATATTCTTAGCTATGCATTATTGCCCCGACGTTAGTTTAGCTTTTGACTCAATTTCCCATATTTTAAGAGACGTTAATTATGGTTTTATGTTAAAGTATATTCATGCTAATGGAGCCTCATTATTCTTTCTCTGTGTATATATACACATGGGCAGAGGACTCTATTATGGAAGCTACATGAAAATGGACGTTTGGAATATAGGGGTTATAATTTACTTAGTGATGATGATAACAGCTTTCTTAGGGTATGTATTACCTTGGGGACAAATGTCCTTTTGGGGAGCCACAGTTATTACTAACTTTTGTTCTGCTATACCCTATGTAGGAACAGATATTGTCCAGTGGATTTGGGGAGGATTTAGTGTATCTAACGCGACTCTTAATCGCTTCTACTCTTTACATTATCTTTTTCCTTTTCTTATAGCTGGATTAGGCGTATTACATATTATTAGTTTACACACAGCTGGGTCAAATAATCCTTTAGGAATTGACTCTAATATAGACAAAGTTACCTTTCATGTTTATTATACTTATAAGGACTTGTTTGGTATGATGGTACTTGGCACTATTTTAGTTATACTTTGTTATTTTACGCCTAATGTATTAGGTGATCCTGAAAATTTCATTCAAGCTAATCCTTTAGTAACTCCTGTTCATATACAACCAGAATGGTACTTCTTATTCGCATACGCTATACTACGCTCTATACCCAACAAGCTTGGAGGGGTCTTGGCTATGGTATTTAGTGTCTTGGTGTTATTTTTATTACCCTTTATTCATACTAGTAAATTAAGAGCTTTAACATTTAGGCCTTTAGGTAAAATAGCATTTTGGTTTTTAGTAGCTGATTTTGTGCTATTAACCTGGTTAGGGGCTAATCCAGTAGAGGAACCTTATGTTATGGTTGGTCAATTTGCTTCTTTATTCTACTTTTTCTACTTCTTAGTATTAATCCCCTTGTTAGGCTGGGTAGAAACTAAATTGCTCCGTATGAAATAATATAAGAAGTAGTATGGGTCATTGTTGGCCAAAGTGCAATATGAATAGTCTATTTATGATATTCTCCTTAGGAATAGTTGGAGCTAGTCTTATGGTTATATCTACGCCGAATCCTGTTTATTCAGTATTTTGGTTAGTTATTGCCTTTGTTAATGCTGCTATTATGTTTATATCGTTGGGATTAGACTATATAGGCTTAATATTTATAATTGTCTATGTAGGGGCTATCGCTATTTTATTTCTGTTCGTAATTATGTTAATTCAACAGCCTAATAAGGTAGATTCTCAAGATCACTCGCATTTTTTACCTGTAGGATTATCTGTAATATTCTTATTTTATAGTCTACTAACCAATAGCCCTAAATATATCAGCAATCCTGTTATAGGATCTAGAACTAACATAGGGGCAATTGGAAGTCATCTTTATACAACTTATTATGAATTAGTGTTAATTGCTAGTTTGGTGCTATTAGTCGCTATGATAGGGGCGATATTATTAGCTAAGCAGCCAAATTCACCTTTTTTATATAATTCCCATGGTGAATCATTACGTAGTAGGCAAGATCTCTTCCTACAAATCAGCAGAGAGCACCTTTAGGTGCCTTCTGACCAAGTGCTAACGCACGTCTCCGCTTAGGAATATGGAGAGGAACATGGAGTTCAAAGGAATACTAATACTACTTATCGTTAGCGGGACATTATCAATTCTAATTTTAGGGGCATCTTATCTATTAGGATATAAACAACCCGATATGGAAAAAGTGTCAGTCTATGAATGTGGGTTTGATCCTTTTGATAACCCGGGGCATCCCTTCTCCGTTAGATTCTTCTTAATTGGTATCTTGTTTTTAATATTTGATCTTGAAATATCTTTTTTATTTCCCTGGGCTGTTACATATATGGGCTTACCTTTATTTGGATATTGGGTTGTTATGTTATTTTTATTTATCTTAACTTTAGGGTTAATTTATGAGTGGATAGAAGGGGGCTTAGAGTGGGAAAACTAGCCTCTAATTGGTATAGCGCATGTCTTATTTAATATTGTCAATTGTCATCTTATTAATCGGAATCTTAGGTATTATTCTTAATAGAAGCAATTTAATTATTATGCTAATGTGTGTAGAGCTAGTTTTACTGGCCTCTACTATTTTGCTTCTATTTGAGTCTCGTGTGCTCTATACGCTTTTTGGTCAAATTTTTGCGATTGTGATTTTAACTGTCGCAGCTGCCGAATCTGCTATCGGTTTAGCCATTATGGTTAACTATTACCGTTTACGTGGTACAATTGCTGTTCGAGCCTTAAATTTATTAAGAGGTTAACTCCTAATTAAAAATGAACCAGATACCTATGCAATATTTTAACTTAGCAAAGGAAAATTATTTTAAGTATGGGTTATCAGTAATCCAACTTATTCAGATTGGTAAGTTCTATGAACTTTGGCATGAGCCTGATACTCGTAGTAGGCAACAAGCACACACTCAGGCCGAGTTATTAGTTGAGCCATCCATGCGAAGTAGGCCTTTGGAGGTAACACCCCCCATTGAACAAATTGCCTCATTACTTGATATGAGAATAATATCGCCCGGCAAAAGATCCTTGCTTCAAATGGGGTTTCCAATTTATTCCCTTACTACTCATCTAAGTACTTTGTTGGATAAAGGTTGGACTGTTATAGTTATTGATGAATTAGTCACTGGCAAATCTGGGCCAAAACAACGCGCAGTATCTCAGGTTTATTCTCCTAGTTGTAATTTAGAGAACTGTTTGGAATTATCCTATGTGTTATCAATTTATTTCTCTCAAGACGACTTATTAGGTATTACTTTATTTTCAGCCATGAATGGGCATAGTATAATGTTTCCTGTCTCTTGGGCGGACAGAGACAAAGTAGGCCGGCTATTAATCAGTTATAGTATTAAAGAAATAGTAATTTGGGTAGACTCAGGGGGTGGCTCAGAGATTTTAATAAATAAAATATATAATTTATTAATTGGTTGAAATTTATTCCCCTCTGAGCCCAATGCTAAGATTGAAGTTATGGGAGAAGCACTAACCAATTTACCGTGTTACTTATCTTATAGGTACGAAAATAATAATAAGGAGTGGCTTTTGCTCCATATTTATATGGGTATTCACGCAGAGTGGTTTAACAAAAATTATCAAGAATATACTCTCAGTAAAATATTTCAAAGTACTTGGACAGAAAATGTTAATCAGGTAAATTTAATTAGCCTTTTAGGAGTATTACAATTTATTAAAGATCGAAATCCTAATCTTATTAAGAACCTTCAACTTCCCGAATGTTATACTTCTCCTATTAGCCCCCTAAACTTAATATTATGTAATCGAGCAGAATATCAATTGGACTTAGTGCCTAAGAGGGGAAAACTGGGCGGGTTACTTAGTTTGGTTGATTTTTGTTCTACTGCAATGGGTAAAAGACTACTTAAATTGAGACTTCTTAACCCCATTACAGATTATTATGAATTAAATCTTCGTTATGAGGAGATTGCTACATTTAAACAATTAATTGGCAAGAAAACATTTGACAATTCCGAGTTAAAACACATTAAAGATCTATCTTCTTTACATCGTCAATGGGCAATATGTGCCTCGAGTGATACTACCTTGCCACCTAAAAAGTTAAGTCAAATTTACCATTCTTATTTGTTTGCTAGTCAACTAATAAGTAAATTAATAAGTAAAAAAGGAATTAATATTCAATTACCCCTTTCAGTCGGGCCCCAATTAAAATCGCTAATTGAGGAAATAGGCCGAGTTTTCCAAGTAGATAGTCTTACAGGTGATTTTAAAGATGTATTACAACCAACTGGTAATCTAACTAACCTCCTTGCACAACAACAAATTTTGAGGGCCCAACTTACAGAGTGGGCCGAACAGACTTCAAATATTGTGTTTCAAGATACAATTTCTATTAAAGTTGAGTGTTTTAATAAAGAGGGTTATGCTTTTTCTATTTCATCTAAAAAGTTAACTAAGTTAGAGCACTACATGACTAACGCCTCTATATCTGATAATTCAATTATTGTGTTGGGTAAAAGAGGGAGTTACCTTATAATCACTAGCCCCGCTATACATAAAGTGTCAATCGAATTAAATTTATTAGAAGAGAAAATTAATACTTATGTTAAACAAACTTATAGCCGGGAACTTAAAAGATTGTATTTCAATTATTCTGAGCTGTTTTTACCCTTAGAAAATATGATTTCTAGATTAGATGTTGCATTAAGCGGGGCTATTGCAGCTGTTAAGTTTAATTATACTAAACCTTGCTTAGTACTAACGAAATCCCAACAAACTAAAGGTTTAATTGAAGCAATTAACCTACGACACCCATTAGTAGAACAGTTAAACTCTCAAGAAGAATGTGTAGCCCATAATATTAGTTTGGGGGATAGGGGAGTGTTAATATTCTCAGTAAATGGTGCAGGCAAATCTACTCTACTTAGAGCAATTGGCGTCAGCGTAATCTTAGCTCAAGCAGGAATGTATGTAGCTGCAGATTCATTTAGGTTAAGACCTTATCACTATTTAATTACTCGTATTTTGGGGGGGGATGATCTCCATAAAGGCCAAGGTACTTTTGAGGTCGAAATGAGAGATCTTTCAACTATATTAAAACTAGCTAATTATAACAGTTTAATATTAGGCGACGAAATTTGTCATGGAACAGAAGTTAGTTCAGGAACAGCCATATTGGCTGCAACAATTGAGAGATTAACAGCTGCACAAACTAGTTTCGTCCTTTCTACTCATCTACATCAAGTTTTCTCTTTAATTGATTCGCCAGTTCAGTGCTATCATTTATCTGTTATTCAACAAGAATATTTGGGCCTGATTTATGAACGAAAATTGAAACCTGGTCCAGGGCCCTCCCAATATGGCATTGAAGTTATGGGCCACATAATTAATGACAAAAAATTTTATAACAGTGCTTTAAAATATCGTAAACTTATTAACTGGGAGCCACCATCCCGAAGTGAGTCAAGTTCTTTAACAGTATTCCGCCCCTCTAAATATAATGCTCAAGTTTTTATTGATTCGTGTGAAATATGCGGAGCTCCAGCGGAGGCTATTCATCACATTCAACCTAAGAAATTACGTAGTAGAAGATTGAATCGAAGGTCTAACTTGGTGCCAGTCTGCTCAAGCTGTCATTTAGATATTCATAGAAATAAGATCTCTATTTTAGGTTGGAAGAGAACCCCCGGGCATAAAAAATTATATTGGGTTTATCTTAATGAGTCTTTAGATAGTGGAACTGAGTAAAGTCTAGGGTCTATCGGTAAGGACGTGAAATACGAAATAACAAGGGAGAGACTTTGAACTTGTTTATCCTAACTGAAAAGGGTGAATTAAATAGTTAATTGAAACATCTTACTAGACTATGAGGAATACATCAACTGAGATTCCGTGCGTAGCGGCGAGCGATAGCGGAGGAATTGTCTCAAACAGATAATTAAGATGATTGGACATCTAGACTAAACCCCGATAGACACCTATAGAAAAAGTACCGTGAGGGAAAGACTCAGAATTGGTTCTAAAAGTTACCTTTTGCATAATGGGCCTGCAAGACAAAATTTGGCAAGCTTAAGTAGTAAATGAAGGCGTAGTGAAAGCAAGAGAAAAACTCGTCAGTCAAATTCCCCGAAACCAAGTGATCTAACCATGGCCAGGTAGCTATGCTGACCGAACCAGTGATTGTGGCAAAAATCTTGGATGAGCTGTGGTTAGCGGTGAAATACTAGTCGAACTTGGATATAGCTGGTTCTCTACGAAACTTATCTTAGTAAGGCGCCCCAAGTTGATTCGCCCCCAAACCCGGGGGCTTGAATTACTGGTGTAGTAAGACTATGGCGATAAGGCCTCTAGTCAAGAGGGGTAAGCCCTAACCAGAAATTAAAGTCACTAATACAGATTAAGTGTATAAAGAGGGTTCAACTTARACAAACAGGAAGTAGGCTTGGAAACAGCCATCTGCACAGGAAAACGTAAAAGTTCACTGAATGAGCTAGGAAACTCTAAGAATTAAGGTGGCTAAATCTGTAACTGAAATTCTGGAAGCCAGACCGTAAGAAAACATTAACTGGCTTGGTAGTAGAGCGTTCTGTAGGTACGATACGTGCGCACCTCGTAAGATAAACAGAAGTGATAATGCAGGCATGAGTAGTACAATATTCACTCCCAAATAAACATATACAGCTTCTAAGGGCACTACGCCCGATGGATTATAATTCTTGTACCTGTTCAGGAAAAATATTATGGTACGAAGTACCTTCAACTGTTATTTATGGGACTTAGATTAGGCATAATTTCTCTTAAGGAACTCGGCAAAATAAGATCTCGACTGTTTACCAAAAACATAGCTCTCTGCTAAAGGTTACTGAAGTATAGAGGGTGAATTCTGCCCAATGGTTGTACAGTGAAACTGAGGACTAACGTCTAAAGCGAAACCCAACTGAATGGCCGCGGTAACTCTGACCGTGATAATGTAGCACAATAAATAGCCAATTAATTGTTGGCGGGTATGAATGGAACCACGAGGGTCTTACTGTCTCAAGAGAAAAGCCGATGAAATTATAGTTGTAGTGAAGATACTACATAAACATTGTAAGACGAAAAGACCCTATCGAGCTTTACTGGATACCGATAGCGTTAACCTAAAATGATCGATACTAAGTATCCTAATTTTGAGTTAATAATTTTTGTTGGTAGGACAGTTTAGTTGGGGCGACTACCTTTGAATAAGAAACGAAGGCGAGCTTATGGTATACAAAGCTAATCTCATTAGCCTGACAGTGAGGGGGACACCCCTAGCTGGCACAAGGACTATGTCCTATGTGGGCGATAATGACCCGATATGATTATCCAAAATAAATATCGAAAGCGGATAAAAGCTACCGTAGGGATAACAGCGTAATATTGTCGGAGAGTTCTTATCGAGGACAGTGTTTGCGACCTCGATGTTGAATTGCGGTGCCCTGGTGCTGTAGAAGGTACCTTAGGTTGGTCTGTTCGACCATGAAAACCGTACATGATTTGAGTTCAGAGCGTGGTGACACAGCTCGGTTTCTATCTACAATGTTAAATCCCAACTTTTCTGAGTCCTAGTACGCAAGGAATGGTCTCAGCGATGCTCGACTATATTGGCCCCATCGACGTAATCAACTTCTGGCTGCTGCAAAGAAGGAAAACAAAAGGTTTGGGATTAATAAGGCGCCACAAAAGTGGCGCACTTTCTCATATGCCATGTGGGCGCATAGCCCCTGGTATAATATGGAATTAACACTAGGGCTCATCATACTAATAGTGTTGACGTATGGATTAAAGGCCCCGACTTTAAGATTAGCTATGCTACTTGCGGGTGCTGTGGGGGCTGCTGGGCTATTAGCTGAGCCCCATCTACTATGTTGGACACAGGCTATTAAGATGTTGGTGATGCTAAGTGGGCTGGCTATACTATGTATGCTGGACCATAGAACATCACATCGATCAAGCTCTTTATTGATTTTGTTAGTGATCTTAGGTAATTTATTACTTATTGGATCAACAAATTTAATTTCTATATATTTAGCATTAGAAATGCAAACATTATGTATGTTTATCTTAGTGGCTTATAATAAAAACTCATTGTTATCGGCAGAAGCGGGGCTGAAATACTTCGTGTTAGGGGCACTATCCTCGGGGTTGTTCCTGTTTGGTTGCGCCCTAATTTATGGCTCCACAGGAGAGCTTGAACTTCAATTTATTCGTATGAGTATAGTGTCTTATGGGGTATTAGCTGGTAAGTGTCTTATTACTATCTCATTGTTATTTAAAGTATCTGCCGCCCCATTTCATATGTGGGCCCCCGATGTCTACGAAGGGGCTCCAACTTGGGTAGCTGCGCTATTATCTATCGTGCCTAAATTAGGGGTACTAGCCATTATAGTACAAATAGGCTTAAATGAAATGGGGCTGTTAATAGCTGGGATAATTTCTTTGATCGTTGGGGCTATAGGAGCTTTGAATCAAACTCGAATAAAAAGACTACTAGCTTATAGCGGGATAAGCCATATGGGGTTTGTGTTGCTTGGAATAGCTATTGGATCTATAGAAAGTCTTCAGGCGAGTTTAATGTATATAGGTGCCTATATAATTACGCAAGTACTACTTTGGTCTGTAGTACTTATTATATCTCCTAAAAGAGATATGCTTATTGAGTTTAGTGGTGTTTCAAGATTAAACCCTATGTTAGCATTAGCATTAGCTACAGGTTTATTGTCTACTGCAGGAATTCCCCCTTTAATTGGGTTTTTAACTAAGTGGTATATTATCTTAGCAGCTGTTGGTCAAGGTTATTATCTTAGCGCTTTAATAGCTTTAGTTTGTTCCGTAATAGCTGGGGTTTATTACCTTAGATTAGTTAAAATTATGTTTTATCAACCTTTGTCAACACCTTTAGTAATAACAAATATACTAAATTCTCCACATGGCAGCGTAGCACCGGAGAAAACGGGTTTAGGCAAGGCAATATTAATAGGGGCAAGTTTATATTTAGTATTAACAATTATAGTATGTCCTAGTTTGTTCTTTCAGTTAACACATTTGATTATTTTAGATTTATTCCCATGTATCTTCTAGTTATATTAATACCGTTACTAAGCGCAGTCGGAAGCGGACTGGGGGGTCGCTATCTAGGAAGAAAGGGGGCTGGCTTGTTAAGTTCTGTGTGGGTTCTTGCCAGTAGCCTCCTTTCTTTTGTATTATGTTATGAAATCCTTATTAATGGGTCTACAGTGTATATAGAGTTAGGCAGATGGATAGAGTCAGATTTACTAATAACTAATTTTGGCTTACAATTTGATATGGTAACAGCTATAATGTTAATAGTAGTAACCACAATTAGTGGGTTAGTTCATATCTATTCTACAAGTTATATGAGAGAAGACCCCCATTTACCCAGATTCATGAGTTATCTATCTCTATTTACCTTTTTTATGTTAGTTTTAGTTACTAGTAATAATTATGTGCAATTATTTATTGGTTGGGAAGGTGTCGGTTTGTGTTCTTATTTATTAATTAATTTTTGGTTTACGCGTATACAGGCTAACAAGGCGGCAATTAAGGCAATGTTAATCAATAGAATAGGAGATATAGGATTAATGTTAGCTATTATATTAATCTGGAAAGAATTTGGGGTATTAGATTACTGTAGTTTATTCTCCGCTTTATCACCATCTTCAGCTTGTACTTGGATTTGCGTATTACTAACTATAGGGGCCGTAGGAAAATCTGCCCAATTAGGGCTACATACTTGGTTGCCAGATGCTATGGAGGGGCCCACACCTGTTTCGGCGCTAATTCACGCAGCAACAATGGTAACAGCAGGAGTGTTTTTAATTATAAGATCAGCTCCCCTTTTTGATTACTCTCCAACTGCAACAATTATTGTGGGTTTAGTTGGCTCCCTAACTGCTTTCTTTGCAGCTACTGTAGGATTAGTCCAATCGGATATAAAAAAAGTTATTGCTTATTCTACTTGTAGTCAACTAGGATACATGGTAATGGCTTGTGGCACTTATAGCTGTCTAAGTAGTTTATATCATCTACTAACTCATGCTTTCTTTAAGGCTTTATTGTTCTTGGGGGCAGGCTCAATAATTCATGCTCTTTTAGATGAACAAGATCTTAGGAAGATGGGGGGAATAATCCGGGGCCTACCTTTAACATATGTATTAATGTTGATTGGCTCATTGTCTTTGGCTGGTTTTCCCTATTTATCTGGATTTTACTCTAAAGATTTAATATTAGAATTAACTTATAATAATTATTGTTTAATATCTATTTATTGGTTGGCTTCAATTACAGCTTTCTTAACTGCTTTTTATTCATTCCGATTAATATACTTAAGTTTTGTGTCTAAGCCTAATTTAACACATATAAGCGCACAACACTTACAAGAAGCTGATTGGAACTTATTGGGTCCTTTATTAGTATTAGCAATAGGAAGTATCTTAGTTGGTTATATATCCCAAAATATGGTGTTTGCGCCAGGTATACGTCCCTTACCGCTTGTGCCCACAATGGTCTCTTTAGCACCAGTTATTATGTCCGTGACAGGGATATTACTAGTGTTTATACTTCGTCCATATATTATCTACTATATTACACGCCCTAGCATATATGGTTTCTTATTTTATGCCTGGGAGTTTAATCAAATAGCAAATTATTATATTGGAAGCGCAGTTTGGAAGTTCGGCCATATTGTCTCTTATCGTACTATAGACAGGGGTATTTTAGAGATTTTAGGCCCCACTGGAATAGCCCGATTCATGATTGATAGAACTAAGGAGTTAAGCAGTCTACAGTCTGGTTTATTATTTAATTATGCATTAATGATATTAGTCGGGACAGCTATCGCACTTAAGTACCTAGTCGTAAATTAGAAACAGGATGAAGGAAAGTTTTTCCAAGTCCGAAGTAGTCTCCTAAGATAGGAAAAACTAGCCGCAGGGTAGTGGCTAGTAATTATGTATTAATATGATATTAGCTTGTATAGTGGGCTCTATATTAATAAGTATAGTAATAATAGCATTAATTCCAAGGGAAAATAGTATGAAACTACGCCAGCAAGCGTTAGAGTGGTCTCTGATTACATTTGCTCTTTCTATTTTATTATTAGTTAACCTTCATCAAGAAGCTCAATTTCAACAGATAATAGAATTCAATTGGGTAAGTACAATAGGTTGGTTTGAGGGTTCTCCGATATTGTTTGCTATTGACGGGATATCTATATTTTTTATTGTACTAAGTACTTTATTAACACCAATTTGTATTTTAGTAAGTTGGAATAGTATTAAATTTCTTGTTAAGGAATTTATTATATGCCTTTTAGGTATGGAACTACTATTAATTGGGGTATTTTCAACATTAGATCTGTTAATATTTTATGTGTTATTTGAGAGCATATTAATACCTATGTTCTTAATAATAGGAGTATGGGGAGCTCGGGCAGAAAAGATAAAAGCTGCTTATTATTTCTTCTTTTATACTTTAGTCGGCTCAATCTTAATGTTACTTAGCATAGCAGTTATTTATAGAATAACAGGCACAACTGACTACTTGTCTTTAACTAACATTCATATTGATAGTAATATTCAAATTTGGTTATTTATAGGTTTCTTCCTTAGTTTAGCAGTTAAAATACCAATGATACCCTTTCATATATGGTTGCCTCTTGCGCATGTTGAGGCTCCTTTAGCTGGTTCAGTGATTCTGGCTGGAATATTATTAAAATTAGGGGGTTATGGATTCATTCGATTCGCTTGGCCCCTTTTCCCCGAAGCAACAGAATATCTAGCACCAATCATACTAACGTTATCATTAATAGCAGTGATATATGGGAGTTTAACTACTTGTAGACAGGTAGATGCAAAACGTCTGATAGCCTATTCCTCGGTAGCTCATATGGGAATAGTAACAATAGGTTTATTTACTCATACGATGGAGGGTTTAATAGCCTCTATATTCTTAATGATAGCTCATGGAGTGGTTAGCCCCGCCTTATTTATAGCAGTAACATTGCTCTATGAAAGACATCATACAAGGTTAATTAGGTATTATAGAGGAGTAGTTATGACTATGCCCCTATTTTCTATCATATTTATGGTGTTGACTTTAGCTAATATTGCTGTTCCTCTTAGTTGTAACTTTGTTGGGGAATTTTTATCCTTAGTAGCTGCTTTTTCTACTAGTACATCATTAGGGATTCTTACCTCAACTAGTATGGTTATAGCTGCTGCTTATTCATTATATTTATATAATAGAATTTGTTTTGGGCAACTTTCTCCATATTTAATATTTTCGAGAGATATTAATAGACGAGAGTTTAACGGGCAATTACCACTAATAGTAGCTATTGTATTATTGGGGATAGTTCCATATCCCCTAATCGAGTTAGTTCGTGTATGTTTGCCTAGATTTTTATAATTTTCCCCTTTTGTACCTACTTGGTTTATATGTGTTTATTTTGTTTTTAATAGTGGTAGGGGCAGGAGTTGAACCTGCATAATCAGATTATGAGTCTGAGAACTTACCGTTAGTTGACCCTACAAGCTGAGCTTAGCTAAGCACTATGTAACCATGGCCCGGGCTAAGAGCCCCACCAGTAAATACATACATATAAAAACAACCAAACTACATCTACAAAATGCCAATACCAACTAGCAGCCTCAAAACCAAAATGATGATGACGAGTATAGTGATAACCTATTAGTCTAGCTAAACATACAGTCAAAAATATAGTTCCAATTATAACATGAAAACCATGAAAACCTGTGGCCACAAAAAAGGTTGAACCATATACGGAGTCTGAGATTGTAAAAGGCGCTTCGTAATACTCCATAGCTTGTAGGGCTGTGAACTGAATCCCAAGTATTACGGTACAAGTAAGTGATTGTATGGCTTCTAATCTTTGTCCGCTAACTATGGCATGATGTGCCCATGTAACTGTTGCTCCTGAACTAAGTAATATAGCTGTATTTAATAGGGGCACAGAAAAGGGATCTAACACTTCTATACCAACAGGGGGCCAAACAGCCCCTAATTCTATAGTGGGAGATAAGCTACTATGAAAGAAAGCCCAAAAGAACGCAAAAAAGAAGCAAACTTCGGAAGTAATAAAAAGGATCATACCATATCTTAATCCTCTTTTTACTATTTGAGTATGGTGTCCTTGGAAAGTGGCTTCTCTAATAATATCTCTCCACCAAACAAACATTGTAAATATTATTGTTATTGCGCCTAAATACATTATCCATGTATAACTATAATGAAAATATAATACTGAGCCTACTGTAAGCAGTAATGCCCCAATTGAGCCTGTATAAGGCCATGGACTAGGATCCACTAAATGATAAGGGTGATAAGCCTTACTCATGGCTCCCCGGCGGGGAATCGAGCGGAGACTAATACTCCTACCCAACAATTATTCTAAGTATGGGTTAATGTAGATTTAGAGTATCATTAATGTATATGGTAGTTAACAGACAAAATACATATGCTTGAATCAAGGCCACGGCAATTTCTAGTAAAGTTATAAAAACCATTACTAATATTGGGGCTAAGCTTAAAACTAACTTTCCATTAATAATCATTGCGAACCCAAAACTTGCTAATATAGCAAATAAAAGGTGCCCAGCAGATAAATTAGCAGCTAATCGAACACCCAAAGAGATTGCCCGAGAAAGATAGCTAACTGTTTCAATTATAACTAATAGGGGGGCTAATAATAAAGGAGCCCCACTAGGCATCATCATTGAAGCATAGTCCCAACGGTATTGTGTTATCCCCAATATTGTTACTGCTATTAAAATAGATAAACTTAACCCAAAAGTAATAACAATATGGGCAGTTGGGGTAAATACATAGGGAAATAGACCTAACAGATTTAGTCCAGCAATAAACGTAAACAGGGTTATAATAAGAGTAAAATATTGAGTTCCCTTATTAGCTGTAGAATCTTTTACTAATCCTAAAAAGTGGGTATAAACAATTTCTTGTATAGCCTGCAATCTTGTAGGTATTAATTTATATGAACAACTTCCTATTAATATTACACTAAATAGGATAAGCATCATAATAGAAGAATTAGTAATTATACCCCCAATTATCCGAACTACATTAAACTGATCAAAGAAAGAAGCTGCCATATTGAATATATGTAGGAAATGGGCTTATCTACGGAGTATGTCTTGTAGTATAGCATATGCTCGATTAACCCCGAGTCCCTTACTAGGGGCTGCCCCCTCTTCCTGTAGTATACTTCTTATACGTAAATTATTTTGAATTTTAGGTAAAATAAATAAACTCATAATACTATAAAGTGCTAACAAGATTATTAATGTCCAGCTATATTGAGTTAAATAAGCAGTTATATCTAAGTGAGGCATTATTCGATGATTGAAAGATCCTCTAAAGATCAGCACATAATGAAGATAGCCAGCTGATATATCTATCCATGCTAACGGCTTCTATAACAATGGGCATAAAAGAGTGATTAGCGCCACATAACTCGGAACATTGACCATAAAATAATCCCGGTCTTTTAGCTAAAAATCCGGTTTGATTAAGACGTCCAGGCACAGCATCCATTTTAATAGCTAATGAAGGCACAGCAAATGAGTGAAGCACATCTGCGCCTGTAACTAAAACTCTTACATAAGTATCAATAGGAACAACCATTCTATTGTCAACCTCTAATAGTCGGAGATCGCCGGGTTGAAGGTCACTCGTAGGTATCATGTAAGAATCAAATTCTAAGGTACTATCTTCACCTAAAGTAGTTTGATAGTCTGAATACTCATAAGACCAATACCATTGATGACCTATGGCTTTTACTGTCACACCGGGCTCTACTATCTCATCCATTAAATAAAGTAGTTTCAAAGAAGGGAATGCTATAAACACTAATATAGCTGCTGGAATTATAGTCCAAACAATTTCTATTGTGACTCCTTCTATAAGATAGCGATGATAAGCTTGGCCTGTTAGTCCTCTTATAATTAACCATAATACAGTTGTTATAATAATAACTAAAATAAACATAATTTGGTTATGAAGGAATAAAATCTCTTCCATAACAGGACTAGCAGCATCTTGGAAGCTTAGTTGATATGGCTCAGCCGCGTCACGTAGGAGCGAGGCCTCTAATAATGCATTAATTGGAGTTTTCATTCTTCTCTAGCCCTGTTACTTTGCTAACACACCCAAAAGCTTTACCAACTCCGTATATACGGCCCCCAAGAGTGTTCTCACCTACTTTAGATTACTTCTAATCTAGAGTAAGC